ACCCTTGGTTGCCTATCTCTTGGAACAGGAAGGGTGTCACACCAAGAAGCTTTAATATTTACGAATGAATAAAAATTTTGTATGGGAACTAAAAAAGCATCATACCGGAACTTGGAACGAGGAATTGATCAGAGACAACTTTATTAAAAGAAATATGCAGAGATGATATTGAGCTTGCCTTTAAGCAACAGAGTAGATGAGGACTTCCCCTTCCTTTTTTTGATCTTTCGTCATTCTCCGCCTCCAGAAATAGATAGTCCAGAACCGGCTCTAACCGAGGTTTGAATACTTGCTTCCTAGTAGCTCTATTCCCTAGCTTCAAGGATAAAAACCTGCTTAAATACGAGAATAATGAACATATTATTCTCGCGCCGCATCCGCTCTTCTTCTTTGAGCTTCCCTCGCTTCTGCTTCGGTGAATGTTCTCGATGCGAAGTACTTCGTTCTCCCCTACGAACCCTCGCTCTGGGGAGGGAACTTCCCTTTCTCGATGCCGTACTCGTACTTTTCCAACTATAGAATAGTTGTAGAGGGCCTTAGTCCGATAGAGGATAGGGTTGTGAACCTATACCACTCTCCAAGGAAAGAAAGCGCAGTAGAATAGAGCGGCTCCGCTTGTCGTATTTGAGTCTTACTACCAACGTAACCCAATTCTATTTTTATGAAAGAAAGAGTTCAACCATGCCATGAATGATGGTTTCACATCAAGGTGCGGTGCGGTCTAGCTACAGCTACGTATCGGTGATGCTACGACGAGTACGCCGGTGGTCAGTCAGTCAATTACTTCCTTTCTGTCCTGCAAGCAAGCCAGTCATTCAATCCCGTAAGCGTCAAAGGCTTTGGCATAATAAATGAAGGTAAGACAGACTTTCAACCTAACTAGAGGAAATGTTGTTATAAAAAAAATTTTATACTACTTCTTTCAGAGTGAAAGCGTGGATATCAATGAGCTCAAAGCGAACTCCTGGAGTAGGGATAAAAACCAGTTAGTAGATCCAGTTCGACGAGAGGTACCAAGCGCGAAAGACCAAACCAAAGAAAAATCCTATAGGAATTGAAATACCACACTCAGATCGGTGAATCTATCAGGACTTTGTACCAACCATTCCGGTCTATAGATTCATTAAGAGAACTTAAACACATGGGGGAATAAGCACATAGACCAGGGAAGAATTCAAATTCATTCATGTGCTTCTCACCAGTTGTAACATTTACTTGTTTTTCCCATTGAACCTAGGAGAATATCACCAGGTTGGGTTGCCGTAAAGTACAACACAACTAACTATGGGCTTTTCCCATCCCTCTCGAGGTCTTTCGACCACTGAACTTCTCGGAGAGACATGGTTTGAGTCCTGGTGCGGAACTCTACTTATTTTAGAGAAATTCTAGTGGCTTGAACGAGGGTACCAATCCTACGTTCCAACAGAGCTGTATCAAGCCTCTTCCTCAAGATAATCTCTGTATTTTACCTAAAAAGGAAGTGTCCTTCTCTTCTGAGCTTTCATGTAAAGCTTCCATAATAGACCAAAACGTTGAACACTAGGATCAACGGTTGATCTAAATGGAGAGCTAGCAATCGGCTGCAGTTGCATATAACAGAGGGCTGTTCATATCAGACACAATACGAACGTGATCTGAAACGACTCGTCGCCACATTTGCATCCAAACCCGGACACAAGTGCGCTCGAGCAATTCCATCTCTAGCTCATTGACCTCATCTTCCTCCATCCCCATGGGAATCCATGGTTCTTTTGGTCGAGTTTGATCAGCAAGCCACCACCACAGATGACCTCTCAGATATGGGTTCAGCGGTTCGCCACTGCCTAACCATAATTCAAAGTCTGTGGCAGACGGTCGCAATGGGGAAAGTCAACTAATTTTCCACACGAGCTTATATCCTATTATAAAGATTAGGGATAGAGTTTGCTATCTCTTTCTAATAAGTTTCTGCTGCTGCCCTCAAGTACCTTGACAGACCTAAGGTGGAAGGAGAGTTTTGAGGTGTGCTGCCCGCTTCATTTTCAAGAGATTTACTATGAAGATAGAATTCTAAAGAATCCATTTCCATCAGTGAAACTGCTAGCTCCTTCTCATCCAATCTCTTAAAAGGAGGAGGCCACTCTATATATTTTCTTAAGTAAGGGTTCCCCTCTCTCAATCAAAAGAATATGTTAATCGTTACCGATACCAGACAGAGTTGCTTTTCCTTGCTCCAGAGGAGATTGGTAGAACCGCATTCAACCCCGATTTCCTTTCCTTAATAAGTCCACCAAGTTGTAGGGGAAATTGAAATTGGCTTACTTACTTTGACTTGTAGGCATAGCATTAGCCTATTTCCGCGAGTCAGACAGCCTTAACGCCCTTTTTGGGTGCGGGAGAGAAGGACTTAAGATCAGTCTAATTGCTTGGCCTATGGCTTCGATAGACTCTTCCTCTTCCTAGTTCGTGCTAAGCTACCGGATGTAACTTCTTTCGCTCCCTTCTAGTAGCAAGAGCAGAAATAGCTACGGTTATTGCCATTCTTGTCCTGTTCTTCTTCTATCTAAGGACAAGGCGGAAGATAAGGCCTGTGCTTGCTTCTAGGCTTCTTTCTTCCTTCTAGTCGAGGCTTTCAAAGAGCTGAGTCGTACCCAAACTCTATCGAGTCTGCTGCAAGTAAACTACCTCGCTGAACTAGCTTTAGACTAGGCAATAGAGTGAAAAACTTCAGGAGAGATTGATCCCCGCTTGAATCACTGAGAACAAACTTTCTACGATCCTTTATCGGGTCAGTTGCAAATGCTAGTCATTCGCTCTTCCGACAAGAGCTCAAGGTCTTTTCTTATACGCCTACCTTAGTATATTAGTAGGTGGCTTCCACTTTCGATGTAGCTCATATGATTAAGTTCCAGGTGGGAGATCGACTGTGGTTAAAGTTGCCTAAGGAAGGGTACCAACCGCAAGCTTAACCCATTGCGGGACCATTCACTCTGCAAGAGAAGGTCAGGGAGACTAGAACTGTCCGCCACCCCGTCTTCAATGTTGATCAGCTGAGATTGAAAGAGCCCTCCATCTTGGATGAGGTATATTAAAAAACGAGCCTGTCAATCCTAAGAGTGTGCTTCGAAGCACAAGCTGAGTTTAAAAATTTTTACTTCTAAGATAAGATGCAAATCAAACTCATCTTCCGACAGTAAAATAATCTCTTTAGCTTGGACAGTTGCCAAAGCGATTTGCGCCTCCCCCCTTTCAGGGGGGCAGTTACTGCTCAAAAGACAGGGTGTGAATCGTCTACCTCAGCGTACCAAGCCAAGGGCTAGGGATTTATCCGAACAAGGACTCCCGCGGGGTAGAAGGGAGGACTTCCACAGAGTCTGACGGAGGAAAAAGAGTTGTAGTAAGCTCGGCAGAGCGAAGGAAAAGCCTTAAGAGAGCGGGGGTAGGCTGGAAGAAAGGAGAAATGGAAAAGAGAATTTGCGCCATGCTATCTTCCCTTTTTAGTAACAAAATGAACCAGTAATCGACCTGAACAACAAAAAGAAAATAGAAAAACCAAGTCCTAACTACATACCTACAAAAGGGCCATACGTATCCAGAATGTAAACAAAGTAACTACTGCCCGTGCCATGACTAATGAGATCCAAATATATTTTGTTTAGCCCGAGAATTTTTTCTTGTATAGGCTCGTCTATAATAAAGGCATTTTCTACTATGTCTTTGAAAGTAAGTCCTTCTGGTAATTTTATATTTCCATTCGTATCACTATAATATTTCCAAAGCATTTCTAGTTTTTATTCGGTCTTTTGTTTTAGTTTTTCTAGATCTAACCAGTGTATCTTTTTAAAAATAGTACTAACTTGGCCCGCTTTAAAAGCACCAAAAATAGCTATTGAAAGAATGAGTGCGATCCCAAGTGTAGTGATGTTATCCGAAACAAATCTATCCATGTTTGTTTTTTTCTTTTTCTTGTAGTTCTGCTTCCTTCTAACAAACTGAAGAAAGACTTGTAGGTAAATATAGAGAGTTTTGCTTGGTTGTTAACCAAGGGAAAAAGAAATGAGAAAATCTCATTCAGCACGTTGCAGCATACACTTTGATGAGCACGTTACAGCTACTTTCTTGTCTGCAACTATACTACGATATTAACTGCCGAGCTTCTAAGTAAAAGTAAAAGGGCGGTAGGGCTATATCTGTAAATATGGGTTCATCTTGTCCATAAGTTCCATCCGTCCGAATTTTCTTTATGTGTGGGCAAAGATGGTTTATGACATATACCGTTATTTTTTCATCGTATACGGTAACGGTATGTGGTCAACATAAAATAAGAATTGACAAACTTTCGCTCGAGTTAACCCCAACGACATTGGAGTCTCAACCCTATTCTTATCTTATTGTAGGTCGGTCATCTGAATAGGCCTACATGAGATAGTCAATACGAGACGATGGATTTTGATTCCCAAGATGCTCGAACTGGTTGGATTGACGATATCACTGTCTCCATATCTAAATTTTCATCATAGTAGATGTAGGTTAATTACGAAACGAAGAAGACCGATCGATCTAGCCATGCGTTCAAATCCTAATTTCGTACCTGCAGCCCTGCTGATCGACCCTTAGTCTCCTTCTAGGGCGCCTAGTGAAGTGTATAGAGGTTGGGGGTTTTAGACCATATAGTGATAGAAGATGTATCACTGGAACTTGAGTTCAGACTATTTTCATCAAATAAAAAAGAAGAGAGAAAGAAATCGAAATAAGGAAGCTAGCCTATTAGTTATTTCTAGCCGAGGACAGCTGTCCAAACAGAACTGTGACCATAAAGAAAGAAGTCGGAACTTGTACTAAGAAGCGTAGCATTACACCACCCTGTTCTTTTGGACTTAATCAATGAAATGACTGGCCCACGCTAAACCGATTTAATCGATGCTTAATCGGGGCCTGGCCTAAGGACTGCTATGCTTAGTCTTTCTAGCATAGAATGAAATGAGTCCGTGTCCGTCTACCCCGCACAAGATAAAATGGCAAAGGCTGACTCTCTATCTCCTTACGCGGACGATGTACTTATTTTCTCGGCAGCTGATATAAAATCTCTGAGAGGTCGAGTGATTGCGGAGTACGAAAGGGTCTCGGGGCAACTGGTGAATGTGACCAAATCAGGTTTCCTTGTTGATGATAAAGCTCCTCAAAATTTGATGAATAAAATTAGAGAGATAACTGGTTTTGTTCATAAGGACTTTCCTATTACTTATTTGGGATGTCCTTTTTATTATTTGGGTCGCAAGTTAAAAGCTCTCTTCTCAGGGTTGATTGCCAAGATATCAAGTAGAATTAATGGTTGGTCACTCTTCTTGCTCTCTGCTGGAGGTCGGATTACTTTAATAAAATTTGTCTTCATGTCAATTCCCATTCACCTACTTGCAGTTCTACATCCCCCAAAAGGAGTCATTGCGGAAATTGAAAGAATTCTTGCTAATCTCCTTTGGGGTGATTCAGATTATGGGAAGAAATTCCACCGGAGGAAATGGTCTGATATCTGCTTCCCGTTTAATGAAGGAGGAGTGGGTTTTAGGTCTGTGTCCCATATGGCATTGGCGCTTGACTGCAAATTATGGTGGAGGTTCAGATCCCAAGCATCTCTATGGGCTATTTTCATGAGGCAGAAATACTTGATCGATTCTCATCCTAATGACCCGACTGTTCCTCAAACGGGTTCTCACATTTTGAAGTGCATGGTACAAGTCCGGGATCAAATGGAGGAATCCATCACATGGGAGATTAATGAGGGTAAGGCCTCCTTTTTATGGGACAATTGGTTGGGAACTGGGCAGCTTGGGAATAGGTTATCAGTCGAGGGTCTCTGGCAGATATCACACTTCATTGAGGAGGGCAAATGGAATTTAGCTAAGCTACATGATCACTTCCCTTCATACCTTATCAGGTATATATCCCAATATGAATTGTGTATCCAATCAAATCTCCCGGACAATATGATTTGGATGAGAACTGCATCGGGATTGACGAGCGCATTCAGATATTTAAAAAAGTCTTGCGTTATTAGGATTGACTCTTACGAAGAAAAAACCTCAGGAACTGAATCTACTTCCTTCCCACGGTTGGAGGGAGCGAAGAAAGAGCCTGAAGAGTAGCACCGCCTACGCAGAACAGAATAGGCGCTTTGTCTTTCGTGAGTGTGGGTGTGAGGCAGGCTCCAAGCCTGTGAAACAAAGGCCTAGACGAAGAACCCGAATTATACTGAGCTTGTATTTAAAGAAGGGGAAAAGGAGATTCAACGAATGCCGGTATCATATTAAGAGTTAGCACGAGCTATTTTGTGTCCCTAATAGCTCTTAATAAAAAGGATAAGAGTTTGATCTTCGTAGACTCTATATAACTTACAAAAGTGACAAAGAAGGATCCCACCCCTTCCCGTTGCCGTTCCAAGATGTGATCTTGGCTTAGAAGAGGGAATGACATGGATGGACGGCGCATATGATAGGTTATTACAGAATCGACGTTCATATCGCCGAAGAGGATAAGTTACCACCTTTGTCACGTCGTCTTGGATTTACGCCTACAACCGGATGCCGTTTTTCTTGTTTAATGAATACTTTTAGTAATCATTATCTTTGAGAAGATGACTTACTCTAAGGCCTTGTAAGGATTTACTTGGATGATTAAAGCGTCTTCGGAAAAGAGGCGGAGCACTTAGAACAGCTCAAGGAGTGCTTAGGCGTCTGTCGCGCGGCTTGTCCCTGAATCCACAGAAGTGTCAGTTCTTAATGAACCAGGGACGGCTGCTAGGACACAAAGCCGTGTTAAGGATTTCGAGGGGACCCGTGAAGGTGATCTTGGAAATGACGACGCCTGTGAATGCTTAGCCTGCAAACAACTCGATTCTGTTGATTCACTGTCCATTTGTCCTTCAACCGGATTCATGGTCAACGACTTTGTCTCCTTCACACAAGGTTTTGAATCCTTCTACCCCACTTAGGACAGTAAGGGGAAGTAGCGCTATTCCGATTCCTTCGTTGGGTCAGGAATGGTATTTAATCCTTTCTTCTAGTCTTCTAGCTTTGCTTTCTTTCGGGTCTATACCCACTCTTATAAGAGACCTTTTCTTTGAGTGACCCTCTCTTTTGTCTCTTTGGTTAGGATTGTAAGTCTTCTTGTTCTTGTCTTGACTTAGTAAGCTTTTATCGTACTATCCTTTCTTTTATGAACACTGACTCGATTCGAACAAGCGTAAGAAGAAAAGCTAAAAATTAGGCACAGTAGCTGATAGAGTGAAAGGTCATAGGGCTCATTCTTCCGATCTTTCCTTTATTCAAACCTCTCTGCTGGTTCGCGATCTGCTGCTGTGGGTGACATGCTACAGGATTCCTCAAAGCTTATGACAGTCACAAAAGCTGCTGCTGCGTCTTCAATGGTTGATGATGAGGTCTTGATGCAGAATATTTCTTCTCGTTGGCCATCTAAGCCAATTCATGACGACTATGCTCTATACTTTGTTCCTAGTGAGGAGGAGGCTGCTGAGGAACACTTAGACTTAGACCGGATTGCCGAGGAGCAGCAGGATATTTCAATTCCATTGGAGTCGCGGTTTAAGGCTCTTGCGTGGGTGGGTATAGCTCAATTACATCGATCCTTGCCTTAATGTTTTTCCTACCACTCGCTACTATTTCATCTGTCTTGCTTTTTCCGGGGGCTACAGCTGCCTTTTTAGTTTAGTTGCCGAAGAAAAATAAAAAGTAAAAAAAAAGGCTGTAGTTAAACTTCTTTCTGTACTTAACTATGGAGGACAACGACGTAAACTGCTTAGCGTGGGACACAGGTTTCGGCTCCTTTCTGCTAGCTAGGCTTTCGTGCTTATTTAAAGAGTATAGCCTTTACCCAGTCTGCTCATCTGTTCTTCTTTCCTTTGCTTTGTGTTTGACTTTTTCTTGCTAAGAAATGAGATGTCAAGGAAAGGAGTAAGGGATGCCCGTTATAGAAGCCTAGGTCAGTGAATAATTACTTCTTTCATACCGGTAAGTTCAAGTAAGAATGCTATAGCAGCTGATTCTATCACACCGGAACCTCTCCAAGTCAAAGTGTTTTAAAGTCTTCTACAATCTACTTGGTATTTAACCATTGAACACACATCCATAATAGGAATATCCTTCCCATCTTCTCGAAAAGTTATAGCAGAACCCACCTTAGCCACCTCTCATCAGACAGATAAGGAAGAGACAGATACGAGTCCAGCTAAACCGGGATCGGAACTTCGAACTTCTCCTCCTCTAGACCGTCCAATTCAACCTTACTCTTCCAGTAGGGTAGAAGATCGAAAATCATTCCAAGTGAGATGTCCAAGATCAAAGGATGGAGGGTAAGAATCGACGAGGAATCTATAATAAAAAATCGTGAATTCAAAAGCGTGACGAGAATTCTCAACTCGAGATGTTAGAGGGTGCAAAATTAATAGAATTGTTGAATCCTTATTTGACGTGGATTGTTTTAGGAGGACCCGTGGGCCTTTTGGTTGGGCTCTTAGGTTTTATCATATTTTTTCTTTTAAAGATATCCTATAGATATTCGTATTACATAAAAGATGTTATTGAATATAATAAAGAGCTGAAAGTGCCCCTTGAGTTCAACCCAAACGCGGGCATAGACGGAGGCCCTATCCGCTTCTTCGTAAGCTGGCCATGGTGTCTTTCGCAAAGAGGAACATATTTTTTCCGCTTCTTCTCTCGAAAGAAGGGGGGAATCCAGCCCAAAAGCACCCACTCTTTCCTTTTCGGGAATCTTCCCAATCCTCCCCAGCGGATCAACGCCATCTAAGCCTTCGTTGAAAGCTCGAATGATTTCGTTTGTCCAAAACGTTCTAAGCTCCTCTGAGATAAACTCCAAGCTCTCTTTCTGGGGAGAACAGCCATCGGACCCGGTAGAAGGAGAAGAGGAGGCCGTAGATGTAGACTTGGCAGAATAAAACTCGTCGTTGTCGGAATTGGTTTCGTATGATGCATGGCCGATTAGAGAGACTGAAGAAGAAGCGGACGGAGACACCGAGCCGGCGCCTCCCGCAGGAGGTTGGGGCCTCATAGTTTCTTCATCTGCGGGTATGACTGGATTCGTGAAAGAGGGCGTGCCCTCAGAAGTTACCATCGCTATCACCGTTAGACTAAAGAGAGTGGTAAACAAACAGGTTAGCCCCAATTTAAATAAAGTAAAGGACAGGGCGCGTACGGCTAGAGCGAACCCGACCTTTTCAAGCAGGGTATCAAACCAGTCCATCATTTCCAGTTTCAGACAAAGAAGATAGATAAGACTGGACACTGTTGCTACAAAGAGGAAGGGCACCGATTGATTACAAATAAGAGTAGCACGTTTGAACAATAAGAATAATTTCTTCCTCAATATGCTTAGGACCCGGTAAGATTGGATCATCCGAGAGTTTTTGAACACTCTCTGCCGCACTATTATAAGTAATATGCTAAACAATCTAGAGTTCATCTTAGAATTGTTAAGTTGTGCTTCCACCGGTTGATAGACCATCCACTATCATTACCGACAACCAGACATTTCGACCTCGGCAATCCCTAGGATGGGATTTGGTACCCTAGATACACCGACGCTGTAGAATTTAGAATTCAAAAATTCAGTAATTCCCTCTGCTGGGCTTCCGCTTCACCCAGAATTGACTAAAGAAACTCATCCCGTCTTAGGGGACTTCGTTTCTTTAGCACATTACTTAGTCGAGAGGTCTTTGAAACCTCGCATTCTTTTCGATCTTGTACCCGGTACACTGAACACAAAAAAATCTCGACTTTTCAAAGTAGAAGTAGAAGCAACTCCATCATGAAAGAAGGTTCTACGAACTTCTCTACGCAACTGGCATACCGTCGAATCTACTCTACCCTACGCTACCTCTTCTCTTATGAAATTGCGCAGGTTCTTATATGAAATTTCAAGTTACCCGGTAATGCCACATCTGATCGGACTTGAAGGGACACTGGCTTCATTCCTATCGCAACAGCGAGTAAGGATCCAAGGCAAGGTGACGAAGGTAAGAGGGAAAGTGCTAATATGCTAACACCAAGAAATCCCTTAGCTTAGGGCAATCCGTCTTTGACTCCCTTCCCCTTCCTTCTTGCTTGCATCTCGGAGGGCTTCATTTTGCCGGCTAGTGGGTATCTTACTTACCTATTGTATTGATTAAGGTGCGAAAACTGTTTGTTGATTCCTCGCAAACATTCTTTGTCCAATTCTTCCTGCCCTTTCTAATACTTTTATCCATCTGTTGGATTGAAATAGAAATAAGACTTTATGCGAGCAAGGTTCAAAACAAATTATCCGTCCTTCTATCAATCGAGAAAAGAAGCAAGCTAAAGCTTCACTATGGCCCAGTTCGTCTGTCAGCTTTTATCGTTCTTAACTCCACTTTTTTGATTTGAGGAAAGTAACAACAAATCCTTTTCTCAATCTTCGATCTCTTAGAGCAGATGCAGCCACTGTAGATGATCCAAATGAGGACTCCTTTCTCTATGAAGCTCTTGGTTGATAGAACTCAGAGGTTCTGTGGTTAGGAGGTAGATCTTGTGCGAGCTAATGAATGCAAAGATGCATATCCACACCTATCTTCATTGTCCGGCTAGTCTCAAGGGATCGGTTTAGGACTCTAATCCTTCCGAAACTATATATCCTTATGCCACATACTCCGGTATGAAATCACTCTTGATATAGGTAAAGTACAAGAAGTCTCGTGGACGGAAGTAGATAGGACTGTGTTGACTGAAGCTTTCGGTACCTAGCGCCGCGAAATCAGAAATGAAGAGAGCAGAGACAGCAGACGACGATGAAACTATCTCAAATACAAATAAAATCGTAGGGGAATGCCACCCGCTTTCACTCTAGTTCAAAGCCCCTTATTCTATTCAAAAGAAAGGAATTGATAGACCAATGTGGAATTCCAAACCGCCCACTGTAAAGAGCTACCCGTTCGTGCACCTTACCCAAGGTTCGGTTCACTCACTCGAAAGATATTAATTCTTAGCTACGGTATTCTTTCTTTATGTTTAGTCGAAGACCCAGAGATCATAGTAGTTGTCGGCGCCTGTGAAATCGTTGCGGCGGGAACTCCCGAAATAAAGACGGAGAACCTTAGATAGAAAGCTCACAAGAAGCGTCTTCTGCGTGCTAGGCCAACCGTAGAGGAAAAGCTGTCTAGTTTTGATTGGCCGTTGAAAACAGAGCGGGCACGCAACCCAGTCCAAAAGGGCAGGGTGAAGAGGAGGGCCAGGACTCAGCGAAAAGAGTTGTTCTCGCTTGCCTTCAGCCAGCTTCAGACTTTGGTGGAAATTCATTCCCGTCTCGGATTCATTCGGAGGATCCGGTGAACCCTTTATTTTAGCAGGTTATAATTATAATTGAATTCTTTCATCATCCGCTATTTATTCTTTTTTTTTTTTAGCAGACAGAATCGGATTGGCTTCGAAGCTCTCTCTATCTAAATCTAAGGAAAGAGCAAAGAAACCAAAGCTATAGCACTGGAGAATCGGCTACCCTAGAAGATAGGTTTGCCAGAAAGACCGATTAGCCAAGAGTGCACCCCCTTGTTTTTCTTTTCGCCAGATCAGCTACGAAACCATCTTTGTTTCCGGATAGGTCTTTCTTAGGCGGATTTCTGGTGAATGAGCCGGGTGATTCCCTTGCCCTTGACAAAAGCACAAGTTGTAACGAGTCTTTCAACTCATGAGATGCTTTCTTATATATATACGCTATTTTGAGTTGAGTGAAGGGCTTTGGTTGGGTCTAGAGAGAGTGAGTGTGATTTTCACACTGAATCATTCAATTCGAAAGGGGTTTAGAGAGTTCCAACAAAATCAATAGCGAAATAGAAGTTCCATTCCGCTCGTTGTGGCCTTGACACAGCGGGAAAGACATGGAGTATAAGAATAAAGGCGTAATCCAATCCTCCAAAAATAGGAATTCTATGAAAAAAGCATCCCACACTCTTTCAGATAAATAAGATGCCAATGAAGCATCTGTAGAAGGAGAGTTTTGAAATGTTTCCGATATACGAGTGGTTTTTTTACATAATAAAATGAACATGATGATAAGTCCGTCCAACCTATTTACTTGGAAGTAGAACGAGATGATCCATTGAGCGTAGGTAATTAAAGAAAGCATTTTAGCATATTAGAAGTAGAAGAGATCCGGTACTTTTCCTTCTTCCTCTGGGAAGCAATCGGGAGTTAAACCGGACTAAGCACTCTTTTAAGGTAAGAAGGGTGTTCAGTCTTATTTCTGTAAGGAAAGCAACTCTTTTCTTTGCCGCTTGAGTTCTTACATCTGATTCGGATGTGGAATTCGGAATATAAACCACTAATCAAAGGGAATTCTCCGGAAAACGAAGAACTGATTCTATTGAACCTTCTTCCACCTGCATTTACAAGAGATTCGGATTAGGATGCTTAGTTACCTGGTTCTATTTTCGAGAAAGGTCCAAGGGAGGAAAGGAAGTTCATTATGAAACTCGAGCGGCTTACAGCTCAAAGCGCAGTTTTCTCTCCCAATCCTTGGAAGTGAGGCTGTATAGATGTCAGGCGGTTTGGTTTCGCCTCTCAAAACTCATTCGACTGAACTAAGGCGACCAGCCGCAACAAGGAAAGAGAGGCTCGTTTCATGTTAACAGCTCGTCCGATGAGAGAACCCTGAAGGAAAGACTTACTTGTCTTCATTTGAATGAGAGGTTCATTGGTGCAGCTCTTGCTCCCAAGAGCGTTGATGGCTTTGTTTCCTCCATCATCTGTCTTTTTAAAGACCATCATCTGTTAGGTTCTTAGTAGCAATCGGCGACCTTTTCTTCTTTTACTTCACATCGCTTTTCGTCTCTTTGATAGCTGGAAGTTCTCCAAAAGTATGAAAAGCTGGAGGACTTTGTACCATCCATTCCGGTGTGGTTGGATTCTGTTCAACAGCCCAAGGACTTGGAGCACATCTTTTGTTCTTTCCACTGCTTGAAGTTATTGTTACGACCACGAAGAAACGACAAATCCCAACTACGGATATATAAGAGCCAAAACTGCTAAGGGCATTCCATCCAGCGTAAGCATCTGGATAATCTGGAATGCGACGTGGCATACCCGAAAGCCCTAAGAAATGCATAGGAAAGAAGGTCAGATTAACCCCGAAAAAAGTGATCCAAAAATGGATTTGACCTAAAGTTTCAGGGTATGTCCGACCAAAGATTTTACCTACCCAATAGTAAAATCCTGCAAATAAAGCAAAAACGGCTCCCATAGAAAGTACATAATGGAAATGTGCAACCACATAATAAGTATCATGTAGAGCAATGTCTAGCCCAGAATTTGCCAGAACTATTCCAGTGAGTCCTCCTATAGTGAACAAAAAGATGAACCCTACAGCAAATAACATGGGTGTTTTGTATTGTATCGAACCCCCCCACATGGTAGCGATCCAACTAAAGATTTTTATTCCAGTGGGGACAGCTATGATCATGGTAGCTGCGGTGAAGTATGCACGGGTATCAACGTCTAAGCCCACAGTAAACATATGATGAGCCCAAACAAGAAATCCAAGGACGCCTATACTGATCATGGCATAAACCATGCCTAGATACCCGAAAACCGGTTTTCCCGAAAAAGTCGAAACGATATGACTTATGATACCGGATCCAGGCAGAATGAGAATATAAACTTCAGGGTGCTCCTCTCTTCTACTAATAGAAGAAAGGTGGACTATATCATCAACTTATTCCATTTGTCTAGGAAAGCTAGCCATGCTTTATGGTGAATACTGTCAGGTTTAAATGCTTTGAGATCGTAAAGACTGTAATATTCTTCAATAAGGAAGAATCGTCGTGATTTATGACTTCGGAAAGTACTTGATTTAAAGTAATCTAGCATAATGATAACATCTTTTCGACTTTGTACAGACCATTGATAGTAACCATTTTGACTACTATCAAAGTAGATATTTCCTCCAAATACAACCTTATAAGACTCTACATCTTGTAGAAGTTTATTAGTTACTCGAATACTTAGTTGAGGTAGTTGATGCTTCATAGCGATACAAATGGTACCATCAGCATCAAAGAATCCTGCAAACCAATTTGATTGAGCATCTAGTCTAATAGGTAGAATTACAGGGATATCATGTACTTGACAAACACGATGTAGTTGAAGTAGTCGTGCTGAATGTCGAACATGACCATTAATACAATTCATTAGTTTAATCATACCAAGTTTATTATGTAGTCTATAACGATAAGCTTTAGCACCTGATCGCATTTGAATACTTCCACCAAGCATATGTTGGATATATCGTAGTAGTGGTAGATCTTCAAGTCCCATAGTAATTTCAAGAGAAGTATATCCTTGTTTACTAACTTGAATAGTTCCATCACCATCGATAATTCCAGCTAGCCACTCACAGAAGGATTTAGGATAAGTTGTTGCGCGTGTAGTCTCTGAGGTTCCTACTAGACTGCTTTTATGTCGTTGGTTACCTGCTGATTGTGTCTTAGATACTCCATTTTTACTAGATCGGGGTTTTACTAGAAAACCACTCATGAACATAGTAGGAGTACCATGTTGCAGACAGTCCCAGCATATAGCGCAATGCGTATTCAGATTTTCATCTGAAAAGGGCCATTTAAAACCGAAGAACCAAAAGAGATGCTGGTATAATATTGGGTCTCCCCCTCCAGCAGGATCAAAAAAGGTTGTATTAAAGTTTCGATCAGTTAATAACATGGTAATTGCCCCTGCCAGTACCGGAAGTGATAATAAAAGTGGGAATGCTGTCACTAGAACGGACCAAACAAATAGGGGTGATCTATGCATAGTCATTCCAGGTCCACGCATGTTGGAGATAGTTGTTATAAAATTGATAGAACCTAAAATTGATGAAACACCAGATAGATGAAGACTAGAAATTGCTAAATCAACTGCTCCTCCAGAATGGCTGGTAATACCACTTAAGGGTGGATAGACCGTCCACCCAGTTCCGCTACCCACTTCTACTAAGGCTGAGCTTAATAGGAGCAAGAGACTTGGTGGCAACAACCAGAATGAAATATTATTTAATCGTGGAAATGCCATGTCAGGCGCACCTATCAGAATCGGAACAGACCAATTACCAGATCCACCTATCATCGCCGGCATAACCATAAAAAAGATCATTAAAAAGGCGTGAGCCGTTATTAAAACATTATAAAGTTGATGATTCCCACCAAGAATTTGATCGCCGGGTCGTGCTAATTCCATACGAATCAGTACTGAAAAGCATGTGCCCATCACTCCAGCAATGGCACCGAAGATGAAATATAGAGTCCCTATATCTTTGTGGTTAGTGGAGAACAGCCATCGGACCGGATTTGTCATAAAATTGAGATGATTTCCTTCCTTATCAGAGAGGGGCCCCTTAGGGAAGTGGGGCTTATTTATTGAAAAAGGGGGAGAAGGTCCGGAAAGCCCTCATTGATGGGACATTTTGAGCCCCTTGTTGACCAAGCTAGGTCGCACTGAGACTGAGAACACCAACGGAACACTCTCTTACCTCCACTGACCAGCTAGTGTGCAATGACGACTGGCCCGCAAGCTACTCGATTTTATTTTCTTAGCTGCTCTGGATTCTAGATGCTATTTACTTACATATGATGTTTTCTTTCTTTCACAAGGCAGCGCATCTATATAGCATAGCTGAAGAAAAATAAACAACCAAAGAGAAGAGAGTACTGCGTGGCGCGTTTAGATCCCCATTGGGGGTGACTCACTAAATCAAGTCTAGACCTATCTTATCTATTAGACTCTTATTAGTGCTTTTACCCCAAAGCATTCAAGCAGGTAGGCAGGATGAAAGTTCAATCCGCGCTTTAGATAATTCATCCCATCTAAAGAATTGTAGAATACATACTTAGGCGAGTTACTTATCCTTAGCAACATCGACAAGTATTCCGCCCTAAAGTGCAGAATTACTTACTCTCCTTGGTGTTGAGCCAGTTTTAGGAAATCTCCTTCTTCGGTACTTTTCAAGAATTTTTTTCTTAAGAGAAGTGTCCTAGAAATCGAGCTCTCATGCATGCTTGCCTTCGATCTATCATTCCATCTGCTTCGCATTCAGACACTATAAAGCGAGTGGGGTCTCCATCTTCTTCATCCATGGTAATCATATTTATGCCAGCGCCCTCATGTCTTGGCAAGGGGTTTTGTTGAACATTAGGAGCAGGGTCGCTTTGTACCATAGTTTACCTCTATGTTTCATGTCTTGAATGCGGTGCTTCAAGATCAAGCACTTATCCGTAGTATGACCAGGCGCATTGGAATGGTATGCGCAAGTCTTATTTGCTTTGAACCAAGAGGGTGGAGGATTGCTGACAGGCTTTTGGGGAACTGGTTCCACATTAGTAAGGGAAGGCAGGGAGTTCTCGCCTAACTCCACCGACACCGAGACAGATCTTTCTAATGCTATTTAGATGCCGCCAGCAAGCTGTAGGCTTTCTTGTCTCAAGAAGTAGTTCCGAATCATTGATGGGACATCATGGGGTTCGCTTCTTGCAATTGATGAATGGGACTGATAACTACGATCGGGGATTTCCGTAGGTACTACAGAGTTGGACGAATGGAATCTTTTTAGTAGGAATAGCAGTATAGATGGACGACACGTATCAGTAGCACTAGGATAAGGCTTAGAAGTCTCTAGCCTAAGACTTAAAAGAGTCTATAGAACCCGCCCAATAGACTCCATTAGTGAAGGTGAAGTATGGTAGACGGAATTAGTGGAAGTATGGCATCGCTTGTTCGAGAATCTGCTCTTAGCCTTTCCAGTCTTCTCTTCTGCCTTCACTTGACTTGAAGTGATGGCTCCTTCCTCTGAGAAAGAAATAAGGTCAGGCAGGCAAATCAGCCATTACAGAGCCATCGGTCAATCGGGCAGAAAAAGTAGTCTCTGAGAAGAAGAACGGGTCATCATCATTGTTTTGGCATTCCTGTAGAACGGAATTGGATTAGAGAGGTGCTGGTTCCAGTGATGGAGCCAATAAAGTTCAGATTTCATTTCTCACAAGGCAGTCGGGTTTTTGCCATCTTTCAACTCATTCGACATCCTTTTCTTTCATTCGATGTGTTCCCATCCATTAAAGAAGAGGAAAAGACCCTTCTTAGAAGATTCTTCCTACCCCCCCTTTTTTTGGGGGGAGTTTTATTCAGAACTTATTAACACAAGTAATGTTAAGTGTCTATATCGTTTGGATTTATCAAAATCCTTATTAACGGTGGGGAGATCAGTATTTCTGAATAAACTGCAATCATTGATAGGAAAGAACATAATCTATGATTATGTTGAATCCATATTCAAATATATATATATTATTATCATAAATATCTAGATATTTATGATAATAATACTGATGCATACCTGTATGGTGTTTCTATACCGCACGTTGTTTATTTAACTTCTGTTATTTTAAATATCATAGTAAGCGACCTAGATAATGAGATTAGATCCAACTATCCATCTCTAAACTACTGTCGTTACGTTAGCGAAGCATATATATTAAATTATGGTGATATTACTGAATCAGATAGATATTCTTTACTTGATAAACTGGGCATTGATGGTCATATCTATTCTATTAGACCAGGAAATAAGACATCTTGTCTTGTTGGATATATTGGTATTAATAATAATGGTCAGATATATGTAAATAAAAATGAAAATCATGATTCGTAGTCTTTTCAATAACATGTATCTTTATTCTCTTAAAAAGAAGGACAATAGTCCGAGTTCTTCTTCTATCTTAGCAAGGAATACTCCTACTTTCAAATCTCATATCACCAAGACTTCATCTACTCACATATCATGTGTGAATGCTCATGGTTGGTTTCCTTCTAGGTCATTTCTTCGTGAGGATTCAAGTATACTCTTCTTTAGAAAGCCAAGTATTAGTGCCCTTTCCAAGCAAAATAGTCTTAGGGTACTGAAATTAACAGAACGTGGGCTTCGGGGTATCGAGAGTGAAGGAGAAAGAAAAGAGCCATTTATTTTACAAAAAACATTGTCAATCAAAATGGTCTTTCCACTTTCTTCCTCTCCTCCTACATATGGTAATCCACATATGACTCACGATAAACTTTATTTTCTTATGTATTCATTGGCAATACCCCTTGCTCTTAAATACAACTTGACTTTTGGTAACTATTCCATAGATTAATTTGGGTGTGATATAATTGACATCTACAGGAGAGGTCTTTTTACCGATGTGCAGCCAGTAGAGCGCTTCTATGACTGTGTAGAGACTGTCACTACAAGCATTGCTGATTCCTCGTTAGAGGATGTTGAGAAAGAAAAGTATGGGATAAAACTTCTAGCTGGGAGTTTTATTTTAGTCTGTCTAGTGTGCATATCAGCCAAGATGAAGATGGATGGGGAGGGGTTTGGTTAGAGCTCTTATGGGAATGTCTTTATAATGTGTGATGAAGGGCTAACTATTTAACATAGGCCAATAACCTATTTTACCCTACCGGATGTAGTACATTTCCTCTTTGGAAGACGAACCGGTTAAACAAAAGTCATGATAAGAATTAAAGGGAAGTTCTCAAACATACGCAATAGATCCATATAGATGCTCGCCGCTTCAGCCGGGTTGTGAATCCTATTCAATCAATAGAAGAATAAAATCTTCTTTTGTAGCTCCAGGACCACTACTTTCCTTGCCATTCAACGCGAGTTGTTGAGCCATATCTAGAAAAGTTCCGGAGTCCCGAGGATGGTGCTTGTGGGAGACTTCGATTATTGAAGCAACTTTCATGCGTAGAACATCGATCGTATCGTTCTGCTCGGGTTTCGGCAGATCTGCCTCTAAAAGAAAATGGTGGAAAGGGAAGGGGACATGTGATCAATTTGTTGTGATCCATTGCGTGTCACGTCGTCCCAGTCAAAGAAGGTAAGAAGGAGTAGGCTCAATAGAAAGTTAACTCAGACCTTGTCTTTCACGCATGGGGAGGAAGGAGATAACAAGAACCAAGTTTGTGGTATCTGGGGAATGGCTTCAACGGAGAAAGAGGGGTCGGAAAGCGAAAGGGCAGAGCATATGTAGCTCCTGATATAGGATAATTCCAGATAGTGTAGTTATGTCGAGCGACAGAAGGGAGTCTGAAGATAAGAATAGTCTTGCTAAGATGAATGCCGCTTGAACGAGTTTAAGAGGTGAAAGAGTTAAATCAAACTCTTCCTTTTCAGGTTAAAGTAAAGAAGGGTCTCATCGGGGTATTCACATAGCTCCCTAGCTTCCTATATTCCCACTCGAGCGGGATCAAAGGGGATGAGTTATTCTCGTAGCTAAATGCCCAAGTCGGGCAGGTATAGAGGATCAAGAGACTGTACTCGCCCTTCATCCCTCAACCATTCAACAGAAGCAATAGCAAAGAAAGCAGCAAGAGTGGAGAGAACAAGCTCAGCTTCGGCAACAGCAACTCGAGAAAGCAATTCAGTTTGTGAGAAACCGGCCACTTCTTTATATAATATACGTCGCCATTTCCATTTGACGATCTGTCTTTAGTAGGTCGTCTATTCTTTCTTACTTCGGGATAGGAGTTAATAATTTTCTGACTATGAAATGGTCTCTGTCAGCCTTACCAGCTGTCTGAGATGAGCGTCCAAACCGAATCGATCTTTTTGCCCTCTTCAGCTATCCCTTCCCGTCTTCGTTTAGCAGCGAACTCAAGGATGGCCTTGATTTATAGCCGAAAAGGAGGTATCCATAGATACCAACCAAACTAGCTAGTCAGGGCAAAGTCTTTTTAGCATTAGTAGCTTTGGCACGATAAACTCATGAGATTAGACCTCATGAAGAGCTGTAAGCTCGTTTTTTACTTATCTTTTCAGCTCCCCCACATATCACCAATAAAGCTGTGCGACCCATCTGGAACCCAACTACAACGGGCCTTTTCTAGTCCTTCTACTTTCGAGCAAGTTGCAGTCTTTGCTAGGGCAAAAGCAGGAATATTTGCTCTAGTGTTAAGAAGGATGAAATTGCTAGACCGGAGTAAGAGGGATTTTAGTAAGGCAATTTTAAAAGCCTATTCTAATTACTTCTCTTGCAGCCAGTCCTGCCTTTGGCAGTGCCCCTATGATCGAATGTGAGCAAGTTTTTCCGGGATACGTTGCGTCTTTTATTATCTTTGGGTAATTTATCTAGTGGTAGTCTCGGCTTAATATTATGCTGAAGAAGTAGTTGCCTACCCATAACCAGTAGAAATTGTAGTCCTTCTTACTTAAGGCCATTCCATAATATTATATTCCTTTTGTAAGACTTCCAGCAAGCCCTTCTAAATGCAGCAAAAAGATAAGAGCCCTTTCCTAAGATGTCTCTCTCCTTGCTTATTGATTAGTCGTCGAGCAACTCCGTCCCCCGGACAAGCTTTTTAAAATGCTTATAGAAAGCTAGTTTTCATTTCAGGCAAGGTTAGAGTTCAAGCCAGGTTACAGTTATTCTTCAAGGCAGGGGGAGTTTTTTTTATCGCCTGTGATGGTTCAGGCAATTCTACTTCTGATCTAGCAAACCCCTAATCTAACGAGCCTGTTGCAGTCCTTAGGCGAGCAAGTCAGTTTGAAAGCTAGATTCCTTACGCAAGAAAGCCTGGGATAGAAACGAAAGCAAAGGATCTTAGGTAAGCCACTATTTCTACTTCTTTTTCAAGCGAGCAAGAGAGGACTAAGGCAAAAGGGCTAGAGCCTGTTCAGTTTAATAAAGTTTTTTATCTTATATCATAAGGGATTACCCGTGCCATTTCAATTCCTTGAGTGAATTGATAAAATATCTCATATTACTTGAGTGCTTATGAGTATCTATTTCCAGGTCTCCCTATGCTTGGAGGGAGGGTTTCATTCTAATTCTTCACTAACGTCGAAGGTTCTCGGGTAAGCTAGAAAGCAAAGTAAGCCAAAACCTGTGGAAGTATCTCATACCATACCTCACCCCTCTTAGGAAAGGCAGCAGCAATAACTCTCCGGGCTAGCTCTCTCGGGCTATTCTAATCAGTGCTTCTACGTCGGTTCAGGTGAAGTGCAAACATCCCATAGGGCACCATACCCTATGGACCACGCGCGCTTATACACATTAGTAAAGTAACTTGGTCCCAATATCTAGAGATGAAGAATGGCGTACATTGACCTCCCTCGCTTTACAAGTGTTAATTATATATCGTACAAATAGAAAGGATTCTGAGGGTAGATTTACGACATGTTTTCTTTGGACTTTCCCCATACGAATTGGAATCAGGCCGACACAATTGATTCACCTTTTGGTACCGGATCGAGAGTAGACTTTTTTGAGAAAGAGCGTAGAGTTAGCTTTTGGCAGCTCATAAACCGACCGAAGGAGGGGGTTTACTCTGCTGCCGGGCTTGTTGGAATGGGAGCTGCTTTGGAATCAGCGTAAGTATAAGGGGGTCCCCCATAGTTGTAATATGGGCAAGTACGCGAGATCTAACCAATAGATTTGTCAACGAAGTCCTTCTTTCAATAAAAAGGAAGCCCCTTTGTTTTGTGCAATCGATTTCAGTATGCCGGTTGAATTTGAATAGAAAGAGGGAACCCGATCAAAGGCTTGCTTCTTTATGGTTGAACGACCCAAGGGGTCGGTGGGATCAGAAAGGCTTAACTTAAGCTTGTTCTACGCTTTCAAAACTGAGCTTCACGGCGATCCAAAAATTGGGAGGAAGAGAACCTCTTCTTAGCTACGTGAGTGCGGAACATGCTCTCTTCTTGATCTCATCAGCATAGGCCTGGCCGTTGAGTCGACGCCTGCCATACCATCCCCGAAAGGAGCGAGATTGATGGATAAAGGTAGGTCGTTTAGAGAGGTTAAGGTTATCTAGGAAAGGAATTCATAGTCAAATGGTTTCCTAGGGAGGAGAAGGTGGTTGGTCAACCATAGGATTAGCATACGTCCCTTTGCGCTTGAACTAGCGATTCTACAAGAAAAGAACTTCTCGAGCTGAAGATTAGTATATTAAACTAAAAGGGACGCTTGTGTTATACTAAGGTAATTATTTCGAAGTCACATAAGAATACCCTTTGATCTAGGGAATGTGTAAGACGGAGAAAGATTCGGTCTGAATATCGGAATCCTAATATATATAATTTCACTGAAGAGAAAGCATTTCCAGATAAAAGATGAAACTATTATGACCTTCGCCTTAATAGGTCTGCCCTATGCCCCCTACCTCTAGTAGGCCTTTCTGCCTTTTCCTCGCGAGGCCCAATAGGAAGATTTCTTGTTTGTTGATCAGGGACCTCATGCTCTAGCTATAGCTAGAGATAGGATATTTTTGAGATTCAGAGCTAGAGAATACTTTGTTTGATGCAAATTTCCCTTTCTCGAAAGAGGGGAACAAAAGCCATCAAGATAGTCACAAGATACTTTTAGGGTGAATTCTAGTGCCTCTCTAAAAGGGAGGCAGGATATAAGCGGCTCAGGTAAGCGGAGAGGGGCTTTGCCTGGATTAGAAGTCAAAGCTAATACAGAAGGTGGTCTCTAGAGAGTTGAAAGTATCTACTCATTCGCTATTTCTTGTAGTCTAATCGACTCATCTTTCCTCATATCCGACTTCTTCTTCTAGTTCTTTTCTTTTTTAAGGGCAATGAAAGGCATCTGCTATAGGTTTTTTCCTGTAATCAGTCTTCCGATTAGAAGCGCTTTTTTTGCTCTCATGTGTTTCCTCTTTGTTTAAGAATTCCTTCTTCCTCACCTTAGTAAAGAAGAAGATATGCAAAGTATTCTTCGAATTGCATTGATTAGTTGTATGAGAGTGAGATAAGCAAGGAATCCGGGGGAGGGGTGCTTTTTGGGGTTTGGTTTGCCTATATAGGAAGTGCGCTTGGAGTGCTTCTAGTAACGATTTTGAAGTGCAATATCCTTCAGTTTCAGGGGTATGATTGCTTCTTTCTTCGGCTTAAATAAAAGCTAAAGCTTACGCGTCGTTATCAGTACCTGTTTTAGAGCGATATAACCTCGTTGTCCGCCTCTTAATGTCCAGGTCTTCCCTCTCTCTCGATGTAGTGCCTTTCATTCTGCTTTATCAACACTTTATCGCAATGCCAGAAGGAAGGATTTCAGGTCTTTTCCCCAGCCATGAATCTTCATCAATGGCATAGTATTAAGAAATACATAAATTTTCTATTTGATCTTCTATCCGAAAAGATGACGAAACCGGTAGCCGAACCACCCCCTTCAAGTGCTAGTGTACAAGAAGTAGCTTTCGGTAGTGAATAAGATGTCGAAAGACCAAAATGTTTAATCATGGAGGTTTATGCTTGGTCTTTCGCTTACCATGTATGGTGTAACGACATCTCGTGCCAAGAAAAAGCGGGGTTGAACCCGGCTCACAACCCGGGGGATCCCAGGATTGTTTCCCGCTCATCATCAATCCCATTCTATTACTCAATTAGTAAAAATTCTTACTCTTGTAAGTCTCCTCGCAAGGAACTAAAACATTTCTTTGTTTGATAGGGCAGAGAAAGAATAAACGGTCCCATCGACATACCATCAATGTATTAAAGGTAGAATCAAAGGAAAGGTGTAAAGTGTGATATTAATTATACGTTGAAGGCTATGAGACAGATTCACAGTAAGCACAGCTCTTGCTTATCCCCCCTTGCCATCTATTCATGCTTGGCACATACAGAGAGGAAGACAGGAGTTGTTTTCTTCCAATAAAAGCCCAAAAAAGTAATCTTTCGTGGGGTTGATCCTATCTATTGATGGACTTTCTCGGTCCTTTTTGCGTATCCTTCTTTGGTAGGTTTGTACTAGAAGAGGAAGTCGAGTCACATAAGAAGGGATTATTCTTGTTGAGGACGCCTCTGCCTAGGAAGTTGCCTACCCTATCTCTATTCTATCTCTTTCACCGAAAGCCAGACATAGCCGGGATCCACTACTTCTTTCTCGTCCGTTCGTGCCAAGGGGCGAAGCGGTCCAATAGCTGCGCGTACAACAGATTCAATGGCATCGCTTCTTCCTCTAAGCATGCTACCAGTCCCCGCTACGGATACTGACTCTAGAGAACTTGAATCAGAATCCACTCCTGGCTGAGTCAACAAGAGCGGAGTCGTTGACAGCTATCTTCTCTACCTGCTGATCGAGTAAGCGCAGGATATATTCCTGAAGCAGCAGATTCAATAGTATCGGATTCTGTATCAGAAGGACAGTTCTAGCTTGAGTGAAAGTAGTCGATTCCTTTATTATGCTATTCTTCGGAAAAGAAAGTAATTCATCTATGGCAGCTATTTCATAATTGAGATTAATAAAACTTCCCCTTCCCCTCGGATGGTTTCTTCTTCTTGCTGATTAGGCACCAATGTCTCTGATGGGCGCTCACCCTCTCCCCCCTAGCCGCCTACCTACTCGCTTACCCGAGAAGAGAATCAGCTATCCCAGAGACGACTACACAAAGTATTAACTGGGGACTTCTACTCAAACTCAAACTTCAGTCCTCCCTTTCATTTTAGGGTTGCACGCAACGAAACGAGTTGTTGAGCAGCAGGAGGGCTTGCTTGTAAGCCCTTCTAGAATAAGATTCATGTCCACATCTCTTCCTCCAAGATCCCCTAATGGAAGACTGACCTACTCTCGATGTACTGCTTATTCACCTTCCTGGGATCACAGCTTTTTTGCAAAAACTGGTTTTTCAACAGCTGTTGATTCAATAACACCAACAGGGGAATCGACAACAAACCCATCAACACCGGTTATTGCAAACAACCTCTTCGAATTAACTTCACTTCCTCTGCCAGCTCATTCCTTTCCTTTGAAAGCTGGCCAATCTTTCTTCTTTAATTCAATTGATGGAGAGATCATAAGAGTTCACGCAGCTAAGAGGAAGGAATAGATAGAACAGGATAGGATAAGTCCGGCTTTTGTTATTATGACATGAACTCTTAGAAAGGTGTAAATTAGGTAGGTGTTCTTTGAATGAAAGAGATGTCGCGTCTACCGCTGTTGGTGCTTTAGGTTGAGTACGGGCAATAGGAATAGGAAATGGCGTTTTCTCTGTTGAGTGATCTTTCTATTTTTACGATTCCGCTAATCCTTATGCTCTAACTAGTATTAAACGAAAAAGAGATCGATTCCTTTCCCTGGAGTACTATACTTTAATTCCTCTGCAGTCTTAGGCTTTTGAGCTTTTTTCATTCAAAGCGGGATGCTTGCTAGACTGATAAGCCAGAGAGGGAAAGGGGGGTTCAGCCACTAGACTAAACTAGTGCAGTGAAAGTAAGTAGCTTTATGCTTTTGAATATGACTCTCACTGGGCAATCAGAAATTCCTCACTTCATATAGTCGCTTCAAAGTCTTACTAATTTAACTGTCTTCCGTGTGCGTGTGTACTTCATTAGTGTAATCTGGCAACTGAAATACATGGGCTATGGCTATCTTCTATTAGAAGCTATGCCCTTTTTAGAGTTTTTTTTATTTTAAAATAATAAGGTGTGCTCTTCCTGGATTGCTATTGCAGCTTGGCTTTATTGTCTGTTATTAACCCCATGTTTTTCCTCTCGCTTTGACTCTTCTCACGAATTGGATTTGAACCAATATAAAGCTACTTGCCCTTTAGTAGATCGTGAGTGGGTCTGTCGTCCTCCTCATTATAGTCCTCCTAGAATCAATAGCATTTCGTCGGAATACATCCTGTCTTTTCACCTTAGTAGTCCTATGCATAGTCAGTACTATAGCCCCAATCATGGCTACTAATAAAATCAGACTAGGAACCAAAAACCAGACGGAATAGTAGGTATAAAGTAAATTGCCCAATGTTTCCAAATTAGTCCAACTTCGTACCTTTTCGGCATAAACCGTATATCTCAGAGAGGTCGTATTTCTTTGGGTTGGTAGTAATGGAATGCTTTCATTATCTAAAATAAAGAACATTTCCCACCAAAAGATCAGTCCAATAATACCACTCACTGGTAAATAGCGCAATACTTCTTCGTGAATCTCCGCTATTTGAATATTGAACATCATAACAACGAATAGGAATGAAACGGCTATAGCTCCTATATGAACTACTGGGAAGATCATAGCGAAAAAGTCGAGACCTAAGAAAAGAAGTAAACCAGAAGTATTGCAAAAGACTGGGATGGGAAACAAAACGGAATGTACCGGATTTTTAGCACGTACAACCATAAAACCAGAGACCAAAGCAGGGCTCGACAAAACAGAAAGTATCATAGTACGTCGTCCTTCCCTGAAATGGAACTTTCATGCTAGTTCTAGCTCCAGCATGAAAGTCGATCTATTACGACCAGCGCGGTTGTTCGTATTTCATTTCCTTCTTCCAAGCCTTAGAAAGCACTCACTGAGTTACTTACGGAATCGCAAATCTCTTTCCACTGTCCTAGCGAATTCCAAGAGTGCCTGGCGCCTGATCCGCTCCTGTTCATCCTTGGCGGCGTCTCTAGCCTTCATAGCTTCGAAACTATCTTCTAGGCGCTGCAGTTCCTCCTTAGCCCTTTTTTTTAGATCTTCGTGAAATTCCAAGACCAAAAAAATTCTTCGATCTAAATTTCGGGCGTATCGAATTCGTTCATCTCTAGTACTGAAGATAGAAGGGGAAGGGGAATCCATCTTTGTTTTTGGCTCGCAATAAAGCTAGGGTCCTGATCGAGAAAGTACTAGTCCTATCTATCCACCTCTCCAGACACAATATCTTGAGTACCTATGATGGTGACCACATCTGCTGGCATGTGATGTTTGGACATAGAATCGAGTCCTTGTGAATGGGCAAAGCCAGGTGCTCTTATTTTACGACGGTAGGGACGATTGCTTCCATTACTGACCAGAAAGACACCAAATTCTCCTTTAGGTGCTTCAACTGCGGTATAGGTAGAAGAAGCTGGTACGGAAAAACCTTCTGTATAAGGTTCGAAATGGTGAATTGAGGTAGAGTAGACAGACCAATGATCTTGTAGTCATTTGGCCGGCTATTGAAAGAAAAAGCTTGCATCTGCTCCCTCTATTATATAACATAACCGGTCCCATCTCTCTCCAAACCTAACGTGATAGTTTCCCATCATAGGGCTTTCTATCTATAGATTGAGCCATTACCAAGGAGCTAATTCGTTCAGAACTCAGTTTACTCCTTCTATAGATAAGGCGGAGCGTCCTTGGTTCAGCATTATAGCACATTAGGGCTTCGGCGCTACTACAGCGCTTCGCTAACTCGTCGCTAGAGCGTTTTCTCAGTGCGCGGAGCCCAAAGGAGGAAGGTCTTAGTGGTTTATCATTGGGTCAATAATATAATGCTAATCCCTCCTTTTGTGCTACTCCTAGGGCGGGAAGAAGATAAGAAAAGGCGAAGCGTTCTCTGATCTACTCCCACTCTTCACCTCTTGGCTCACCTGGGATACATACACCCAGTTGTTTCTAAAGACTGCCCTCTCTCGGATGGATGTTGGTCCAGCCTACTACGAGGATCCCGTATCCAGCAACCCAACCGGGGCATCAAAGCCCTTTTACTAGG